CCCCTCGTACAGGATTCCCCCATAATGGCCATGAACGGTTGCTCCTGGAGTGGCCAAATAGGGCTTAGCTGATCGTATTACTACAGAGTCAACTTCAACAAGTATAACTTGGCCCGATTTTAGGTGTGGTACGTTTTTGGCTATACATATATTTTCACAAATAAACTGCCCAAGACTCATTATTGTAGATGTTTCTTGACAATAATTGGGATGGAGAAAATACCAATTCAAATTGAAAATAATGTTACTGCATGGGTCGGGGTTATAAATTTTCTCATTTTCATCGATTAAATAATATTTAAATTTAATTACTTGAAAAGTCTGTTTTAAATTGTCAAGTTGCAAATAGTTATTTACCAAGATCTGATTATGAGTTATTAAATGGTAAAATGAAGAAACATTTGCAATTAGAATTAGAAGGGCTGTTCCTAAAGGTCCCAGCGAATTATTAATTGGAATTACAGGATCTTTTGTAATTTGAATTGATTCTTTTATCACCTTGTGTATCACATTGTGATTGTGATATTTTACATCGTTGAGTGGACCCATTCGAAAACAATTGGATGATGACAAAATTATCAACGATTGGAATCCCGTATTTTTATTCAACAATGTATGAATAGTTCTTTGATTTTGATTAAGGGGTTGTTGAATTCTTGCCTTGGAATAACTCGAAGAAAACGGATTGATTTTGGTGCAATCGGATCCATTATCCGAGAGCAATCTTGAGCCCGACGGATCATTCCTTTTTCCGATATATGAAATGGTGGATTTCAGCAAGTCGATTCTTAGGAAATGTCGAATCAACCCATTTGCCCTTATTTCAACAAAGGAAGCACGAGCTTCTTGACTAGAAGAACTTTTTCTGTCTTGGTCCCAATTCAATACTAAACAAGTCCGAACTAATTGAATATTTGTATCAGAAATTCCTCGAATTGGTTTACCATTTCCATAAAGGATATAATTGACAACTCGAAGTTTCACATTATCCCTTTCCTGCAACAGATCCGGGGGGAAAAGCGTTCCTAAAGTTATACCGTCCGTTATTTCATATGTGACGACAGGCCGAACCAAAACAAAATACGTTTTTTTACTAGGTGTGATCCGTTGAACATAGATCCAATTTTCCCATTTTTTGGATTCCTTAGAATTGTTTTTTCCTGTTCCTGGTGGTATCAAAACGCCGCTATGTCGGGATATCTTATCTGTCTTTCCAGGAAAATGGATATCTCCAGAAAAGATTTTAAGTTCAATTCTTTTTTTTTTTCTCTCCACTCGGACCAACCCGGCTACTCGGCTTCTTATATTTAAAGTAATTTGTGTATCTATCCCAATGATACTATTGTTCCGTACCATTATGTACGAAGATCCAGGTAATATATGCACTTCCTCGGGAATGAAAAAAAACCGATCCACTTTCATTTGGTATTTTGGCCTAAATTCCTGGCCTCCTCGATACTCAATCAAATCCTCTTTTTTGATGATTGAATGCATTTCTAGAGTCCCATATTTAGTAATGCCCGAACTCTTTCTTCTGTATCGAGGATCGTCCAAATAAGCAAGAATACTATTTCTACGGAAAATCCCATTGATGGGGATTTCAATCGAGATATCTGAAGGGGGCGTTAGTTCGTTCTCGCGCTCTTGAATCGATTGGAGTGGAATGATTAATCTATTTCTTCGCCTCTTTGAGACTAAATCAGAATTCTGATAGAGAACGGTCGGATCTACGAGATTACAACGACCAGTACAGATAATTCGAATAAGGTCTGAATAATCAGGAATCCTGTCTTCTTTTTTACCCGAAAAAGCTGAAGTAAAGAATTTTTCTCTCGGCTGATCATTTGTTCCTGAAAGGTTAGAAGTAGATCTTTTCTTGACAGAACGAGAATGCGCACTCATTTGATCTTGATCCTTGTGGATCGAAAGTGAAACTAGACTGGATCTGCGCGGCCCTCCTAATAATATCCATAAATGACTTGTTTTTGGTAATAGATGAACACTGCCGTATGTAAATTCGGGTGCATGATACACATCGGTGCTCCAGTGCATTTCTCCGTCTGAGTCAGAATAAATATGTTTTCGAACCTTCTCTTTAAAATTCAAAGTGGATGTTCCTGCGCGAATCTCAGCAATCACTTGTTCTGATTCTACATATTGATCGTTTTGAACTAAAAGAAAGCTTTGGGTTGGAATATTTACATTATGTCGAATATCTTCACTCTCAATAGTTACATACAAGTTTATAGAACAGAGAAGGGCGGGATGTCCATGGCGTGTACGTGTCGGATGAACCAAATCCTCATTGAATTTTATTTTTCCATTAGAAGGGGCTCGCACGTGTTCTGCAGTACCCCCCGTGAATACTCCGCCGGTATGAAAAGTTCTTAATGTTAATTGAGTACCCGGTTCTCCAATCGATTGGCCTGCAATAATACCTACAGCTTCTCCCAATTCAACCAGGCCGCCATGAGTAGGACTGCGGCCATAACATAATCGA